GGAGGAGGAGCCTTATAAAAATCGTATCGATTCTTATCAAAGAAAGACAGGATTAACCGAGGCTGTTCAAACAGGCATAGGGCAACTAGACGGTATTAACGTAGCAATTGCGGTTATGGATTTTCAGTTTATGGGGGGTAGTATGGGATCCGTCGTCGGGGAGAAAATTACCCGTTTGATTGAATACGCTACTAAAGAATTTCTACCTCTTATTATAGTGTGTGCTTCCGGAGGGGCACGCATGCAAGAAGGAAGTTTGAGCTTGATGCAAATGGCTAAAATATCTTCTGCTTTATATGATTATCAATCAAATAAAAAGTTATTCTATGTACCAATCCTTACATCTCCTACTACCGGTGGGGTGACAGCTAGTTTTGGTATGTTGGGAGATATCATTATTGCTGAACCCAATGCCTACATTGCCTTTGCGGGTAAAAGAGTAATTGAACAAACACTGAATAAAACAGTACCCGACGGTTCACAAGCGGCTGAGTATTTATTCCAGAAGGGCTTATTCGATCTAATCGTACCACGTAATCCTTTAAAAAGCGTTCTGAGCGAGTTATTTCAACTCCACACTTTCTTTCCTTTGAATCAAAATTAAAACATTAAGTTCAATTTTTTTGAGCAAACAAGTAATTAGTTTATCGGAATCCAAGTTAAAATTAGACGAATGGGGTTTTCTTTGTTGACATAAGATCTAATTGTATAAAGAATCAAAAGTCACAGAAAATCGAAAATCCGCCCCCTTTTCTATATTCCTTTTTCTATATTCCTTATTATTGATTTGATCAAGAAGCCTCTATTAACAAGATAAAAGATGAAATTCTTATAATTAGGCAAAAAAATATCTTCTTCTCGTCATATATAATTAAACTCTAGAAAATATAGAATTTTTTATCTTTCTATATCTTACGATAATCCTATTTTGACTAAGAATCCCTACTGGATGGGATTCTAACAAACCCCTCAATTCAATATAAATAGAATCTAAATAAGTAGAATCTAATTCATTTTTCTTCATTTTTAAGAAACTTTTTGCTTAAGAAATGAAATTCGAAGACAAGAGCAAAAAATGAATAAAATAAGATATCATCCATATCCTTTCAAATCCTTCATGTAGAAAGTACATTATATACTCACTTAGATAGATACTTATATCTATAGATATTAAGTAATAATAATTTCAATTTAGAATTATCAAATTATAATAAGTAAGATATCCTTATATATAATAAGATATATATTATATTATAAATTATAAATAATAATAACAGGTACAAATAGTAAATCGAGGTACCCATTCTATGACAACTCTTAACTTTCCCTCTGTTTTGGTCCCTTTAGTAGGCCTAGTATTTCCGGCAATCGCAATGGCTTCTTTATTTCTTCATGTTCAAAAAAACAAGATTGTTTAGAGCCGATGGCACAAAATCTCATCTCTTTTTTTTTTTTTTTCAATTGACGTTTGTATCATAACACAGATATCCATTTAGCAAAATATGGTATAAATATGGTATAAGCGGCTTCCGCCGAAAAATTCTTATGTCTCCAGAAAATGCTATGTTCTAGCTATTTTCAAATAGACCCGAATCGGCGGATGGCTGAACTGTAACGTTGGTCTATCTATATGTATGTGGCTATCTTTAGTGAGATAATACGAAGGGTATGTTATTAGTTTAGATCTAACCAATTTAATGAATTACTCCTAAAGGTTCACATCAAACTAGTGCTAGTTGATGCGAGTTACTTCGGAAACAAACGGACTAAAGTCAAATTCATTTGGGGTATTCTCTCAATTCCAAAAAAGCAACGGGATCAAGTATGAGTTGTCGATCAGAACATATATGGATAGAACCTATAAAGGGGGCTCGAAAAACAAGTAATTTCTGCTGGGCTATTATCCTTTTTTTAGGTTCATTAGGATTCTTGTTGGTTGGAACCTCGAGTTATCTTGGTAGAAATTTGATATCTTTATTTCCGTCTCAGGAAATCGTTTTTTTTCCACAAGGAATTGTGATGTCTTTCTATGGGATCGCGGGTCTTTTTATTAGCTCCTATTTGTGGTGCACAATTTCGTGGAATGTAGGTAGTGGTTATGATCGATTTGATATAAAAGACGGAATAGTGTGTATCTTTCGTTGGGGATTTCCTGGAAAAAATCGTCGGGTCTTTCTCCGATTTCTTATAAAAGATATTCAATCCGTCAGAATAGAAGTTAAAGAGGGTATTTATGCTCGGCGTGTCCTTTATATGGATATCAGAGGCCAGGGAGCCATTCCATTGACTCGTACTGATGAGAATTTTACTCCGCGGGAAATGGAACAAAAAGCTGCTGAATTGGCCTATTTCTTGCGTGTACCAATTGAAGTATTTTAAGAAATGAGCCGATAAATGAATGCTTTCAGCAGGAGGGCAAAAACGCAAGAATCCTCTTTTTCTAGAACATAACTTAATTGAGGTTTCTTCAGAACATTCATTCGAGTCAAAGCAGACATATATGGAACAAGTATAAAAAAACTCTTTTGGGGATCTTTTATATGTATCGAAATATCCACAACTCAATAAAAAAATAATAATAAACAAATCGAAATATCTCATAATCAACCATTTCGAAATAAGGAATCCCCCCTTTTTCATTGTTGGAATTGAGACTTTAGATTCAGATAGAGCATATCTTGTCATTTTTTCGACGCTTCTTTTTGTGCTCCTTAATGACCAAAAAATTGGATCTCTTATAATGATAACTAGCCAATTTCTGTCGTTTTTTGCCACTCATTTTTCACAATATTTTTCAGAAAATTCCCTCAATTATTCTATCCCTGACTATTCATAGTAAGTTAAAATTTTTCGAAATATTAGAGATTTTTATATAATGATAGAAAAGGAGTTCTTTCGTATCAAAATCTGAATAATATTCATATTCATTATTTAAGTTTTCGGGGCATTCATCGAAAGGAGATATGTGCTTCAAATTTGACTATAGGGAAACAATATTTTTTGATTATTTATTCATTCGAATTTTTCGTCTATTTTTGTATTTTTTTCTAGATTCAAGGCCTAATTCAAGGCCTAACTACGAAATCACAAATAAAAAATAGTGAATAGATTCATAGGTTCGATAACTTGTAATAGAAGTGATGCGTGAGAGAAATAAGAAATATTAGATTACATAGAGTTGACGAATGAGATGGGTTCATTAACAATTCACAGATGAAAAAATGGCAAAAAAGAAAGCATTCACTCCTCTTTTATATCTTGTATCTATCGTATTTTTGCCCTGGTGGATTTCTCTCTTATTTCAAAAAAGTCTGGAATCGTGGGTTACTAATTGGTGGAATACTAGGCAATCCGAAACTTTTTTGAATGATATTGAAGAAAAGAGTATTCTAGAAAAATTCATAGAATTAGAGGAACTCCTCTTCTTAGAGGAAATGATCAAGGAATACTCGGAGACACATCTACAAAACCTTCGTATAGGAATTCACAAAGAAACAATCCAATTAATCAAGATACAAAACGAGGGTCGTATTCATACGATTTTGCACTTCTCGACAAATATAATCTGTTTCATTATTCTAAGTGGTTATTCTATTTTGGGTAATAAAGAACTTGTTATTCTTAACTCTTGGGCCCAGGAATTCCTATATAACTTAAGTGACACAATAAAAGCTTTTTCTCTTCTTTTATTAACTGATTTATGTATCGGATTTCATTCGCCCCATGGTTGGGAATTGATGATTGGCTTTGTCTACAAGGATTTTGGATTTGTTCATAATGATCAAATTATATCTGGCCTTGTTTCCACTTTTCCAGTCATTCTAGATACAATTTTAAAATATTGGATTTTCCGTTATTTAAATCGTGTATCTCCGTCACTTGTAGTGATTTATCATTCAATGAATGACTGAAAAATGATCTACCTAATCCAATTATAATGTTTCTTACTTTGCAGTTGTACCATTGAAAATCCCTTTCTATTTCTACCCATCCCGGAGATTCATCCTATATTCCTATAGATTAATCGAGTCAAATTATTCCAGTAAATAACAGAATCGTGGATAGGAAACTCCATTAGTGACCTACCCCAATTTATTGTAGAAATTTTCGGGATCAATGATTGGACCATGCAAACTAGAAATACTTTTTCTTGGATAAAGGAACAGATTACTCGATCTATTTCCGCATCGCTCATGATATATATAATAACTCGTACATCCATTTCAAATGCATATCCCATTTTTGCACAGCAGGGTTATGAAAATCCACGAGAAGCGACTGGGCGTATTGTATGCGCCAATTGCCATTTAGCTAATAAACCAGTGGATATTGAGGTTCCGCAAGCGGTACTTCCCGATACTGTATTTGAAGCAGTTGTTCGAATTCCTTATGATACGCAACTGAAACAAGTTCTTGCTAATGGTAAAAAGGGAGGTTTGAATGTGGGGGCTGTTCTTATTTTACCAGAGGGTTTTGAATTAGCCCCTCCCGATCGTATTTCCCCCGAGATAAAAGAAAAGATGGGTAATTTGTCTTTTCAGAGCTATCGCCCCAATCAAAAAAATATTCTTGTCATAGGCCCTGTTCCTGGTCAGAAATATAGTGAAATCACCTTTCCTATTCTTTCCCCGGACCCCGCTACTAAGAAAGACATTCACTTCTTAAAATATCCTATATACGTAGGTGGAAACAGGGGAAGGGGCCAGATTTATCCTGACGGGAGCAAAAGTAACAATACAGTTTATAATGCTACAGCATCAGGTATAGTAAGCAAAATCCTACGAAAAGAAAAGGGGGGATACGAAATAACCATAGCGGATGCGTCGGATGGACGTCAAGTGGTTGATATTATCCCTCCGGGGCCAGAACTTCTTGTTTCAGAAGGCGAATCTATCAAATTGGATCAACCGTTGACAAGTAATCCTAATGTAGGCGGATTTGGTCAGGGAGATGCAGAAATAGTACTTCAAGATCCATTACGTGTACAAGGCCTTTTGTTC